GCAGGATGCCTGATAAAAGGACTATTTTGATAGAATAGGGCATGTAAATTTTACTCCTGTTATATTTAATAGAATTAAACTATTTCTTTAAGTATCAAAAACTTTTGTACATCATATACTAAAATATAAAAAGATAAGCTAAATAAGCTATTGGGTTCATACCCCACTTATAAAGGTTATACTCCTTTTCTTTTTAATTTTTTTTTATTATAAACTTTTATTTATTATCATTTTAGTTATAGGTAGATTAATTTCAATTTCTTCAAATTCCTGAATAGGGATATGATTAGGATTAGAGATTAACCTATTAGCTTTTATTCCATTAATTCAAGAAACTTCAAATGCTTATTCTTCTGAAAGATCATTAAAATACTTTTTAACTCAAGCTCTAGCATCCGTAATTCTATTATTTACTTTAATTTTTATATCAAAAAATTTTTTAATTATAAAAAACATTGAAAATTCAATTATAATTATTTTTAATTCAATATTACTTATAAAAATAGGAATAGCCCCGTTCCATTTTTGATTCCCCGAAGTAATTGAAGGACTAAATTGATTTAATTGTTTAATTTTATTAACATGACAAAAAATTACCCCCATAGTTTTAATCATGTATAATATAAATTTTCAATATTTTTTTATAATTATTATTATTTTAAGAATAATAATTAGAGGATTTATAGGTATTAACCAAACAAGTTTACGAAAAATTTTAGCTTATTCATCAATTAACCATATAGCATGAATAATTAGAGCCATATTTTTTTCAGAAACAGTTTGATTTTATTATTATATAACATATTTAATTTTAACGATTAATATTGTAATTATTTTTAAATTATTAAATACGTTTTATTTTAACCAACTAATTATCTCTTTAAACAGAAATTTTTTAGTTAAATTCTTTTTTTCATTAAATTTTTTATCACTAGGAGGATTACCTCCTTTTTTAGGATTTTTTCCTAAATGATTAACAATTCAATACTTAATTACCTTAAATTGAAATTTATTAACTTTCGTTATAGTAATAATAACCTTACTAACATTATTTTATTACATACGAATAATCTTTAATATTTTAATTATTTCAAATAATGAAATTAATTATTTTATTTCTTCAAAAATTAATAATGTATTATTGATTTTTTTTAATCTTTTCTCTTTAAGAAGATTACTTTTATTTACTTTAGCCTTTAATTTCTTATAAAGGATTTAAGTTAAATAAACTCGTAGCCTTCAAAGCTTCAAATAAAGAAATTGGAACTCTTTAAGCCTTAGGCACACAGCCAACTTTAAACTTGCAATTTAAAATCATATTTTGACTATAAGGCTTGGTAAAAGAACTTTATGTTCGTTTATAAATTTACAATTTATCGCTTAATCTCAGCCATTTTACCACTTAATGAATAAATGGCTTTTTTCCACAAATCATAAGGACATTGGAACCTTATATTTTATCTTTGGTGCATGAGCTGGAATAGTAGGAACTTCACTTAGTCTACTAATTCGAGCTGAACTTGGAAACCCTGGATCATTAATTGGAGATGATCAGATTTATAATGTAATTGTAACTGCTCATGCTTTTGTAATGATTTTTTTTATAGTTATACCTATTGTAATTGGTGGTTTTGGAAATTGACTAGTACCTTTAATACTTGGTGCCCCTGATATAGCATTTCCTCGAATAAATAATATAAGATTTTGACTTCTTCCTCCTTCATTAACTTTACTTCTAATAAGAAGAATAGTAGAAAGAGGAGCAGGAACAGGATGAACAGTTTATCCACCATTATCATCAAACATTGCTCATGGAGGTTCATCAGTTGATTTAGCCATTTTTAGTTTACACTTAGCTGGAATTTCTTCAATTCTAGGAGCTGTAAATTTTATTTCTACTGTAATTAATATACGATCTACAGGAATTACTTTTGATCGAATACCTTTATTTGTTTGATCTGTAGCTATTACAGCCTTACTTCTATTATTATCTTTACCTGTTTTAGCAGGTGCTATTACTATACTTTTAACTGATCGAAATCTAAATACTTCCTTTTTTGATCCAGCTGGTGGTGGTGACCCAATTCTTTATCAACATTTATTTTGATTTTTTGGACACCCTGAAGTTTATATTCTAATCCTCCCAGGATTTGGTATAATTTCTCATATTATTAGACAAGAAAGAGGAAAAAAGGAAACATTTGGTGCTTTAGGAATAATTTATGCTATAATGGCAATTGGATTACTAGGGTTTGTTGTATGAGCTCATCATATATTCACAGTAGGAATAGATGTAGATACACGAGCATATTTTACCTCAGCTACAATAATTATTGCAATTCCTACAGGAATTAAAATTTTTAGATGACTAGCTACATTACATGGAACTCAAATTAATTATTCTCCCTCAATATTATGAGCATTAGGGTTTGTATTTCTATTTACTGTAGGTGGATTAACAGGAGTAATTTTAGCTAATTCATCCATTGATATTATTCTACATGATACTTATTATGTAGTTGCTCATTTTCATTATGTTCTATCAATAGGGGCAGTATTCGCAATTATAGCAGGACTAATTCAATGATTTCCATTATTTACTGGACTAACATTAAATGAAAATTTTTTAAAAATTCAATTTCTAACTATATTTACTGGTGTAAATATTACATTCTTCCCACAACATTTCTTAGGATTAGCAGGAATACCACGTCGCTACTCAGACTATCCGGATGCCTACATAACTTGAAATATAATTTCCTCAATTGGAAGATTAATTTCTTTAATTAGAATTATTTTTCTAATTTTTATTTTATGAGAAAGATTTTCTTCAATACGAAAAAGAATTTCTTCACTAAATTTAAGCTCTTCAATTGAATGATTACAAACTATACCTCCAGCTGAACATAGATATTCAGAATTACCAATACTTTCTAATTTATAATATAAACTTCTAATATGGCAGATTAGTGCAATGGATTTAAGTCCCATATATAAAGATTATACTTTTTTTAGAAAATGGCAACATGAAAAACCCTAACTATTCAAGATAGTGCTTCTCCATTAATAGAACAATTAATATTCTTCCATGATCACACTTTGATAATTCTTTTAATAATTACAACTATAGTAAGTTATATTATAATTAGACTCTTTTTTAATAAATTTAATTATCGTTATTTATTAGAAGGACAAATAATTGAATTAATCTGAACAATTTTACCTGCCTTTACATTAATTTTTATTGCTCTTCCTTCATTACGACTTCTTTATTTATTAGATGAAATTAATAATCCTTTAATTACTATTAAAACTATTGGACATCAATGATATTGATCATATGAATATTCAGACTTTAATAACATTGAATTTGATTCTTATATAATTCCAACTAATGAACTAAAAAATTTTAATTTTCGTTTACTAGATGTAGATAACCGAATTGTAGTACCATTTAATTCCCAAATCCGAATATTAGTATCAGCAGCTGACGTACTTCATTCGTGAACTATCCCCTCCTTAAGAGTTAAAATTGACGCAACTCCTGGACGATTAAATCAAATTAACTTTTTTATTAATCGGACAGGAATTTTTTTTGGACAATGTTCAGAAATTTGTGGTGCCAATCATAGTTTTATACCTATTGTATTAGAAAGAATTTCTCCTAAATATTTTATTAAATGAATTAATAAAATAAGAGAAATTTAATAAACATTAGGTGGCTGAAAGTAAGCAATGGTCTCTTAAACCATCCTATAGTAAACTCACACCTACTTCTAATGACCTAAGAATTTAGTTAAAACTATAACATAAGCTTGTCATGCTTAAATTATTAAAAATTAATAATTCTTGATCCCTCAAATAGCTCCAATAAATTGATTAGTATTATTTTTAATGTTTATTATAATTTTTATAATGTTTAACTCGTTAAATTATTTTTGCTTTATATACAACCCTAAAAATTTTACAATAAAAAAAAATATTTCTCAAATTAATTGAAAATGATAACAAATCTTTTTAATTCTTTTGATCCTTCAACTAATATCTTTTCATTAAATTGATTAAGAACTTTCTTAGGATTATTATTTATTCCTTCAATATTTTGGTTAATTCCATCACGATGAAATTTTTTATGAATTAAAATTATTATAATTCTTCATAATGAATTTAAAATTTTACTAGGGACAAAAATTAAAGGAAGAACTTTAATTTTTATTTCATTATTTTCTATTATTATATTTAATAATTTTTTAGGGTTATTCCCATATATCTTTACTAGATCAAGACATTTAGTTTTAACATTAACTTTAGCATTACCTTTATGGGTAAGATTTATAATTTATGGATGATTAAATAATACAGTTCATATATTTGCTCATTTAGTCCCTCAAGGTACTCCTCCGGTATTAATACCTTTTATAGTATTAATTGAATCAATTAGAAATATTATTCGACCAGGAACTTTAGCTGTACGTTTAGCAGCTAATATAATTGCAGGACATTTATTGATAACTTTATTAGGAAATACTGGCAGTTCCCTTAGACTTTTAATAATTAACTTATTAATTTTAACACAATTATTACTATTAATTTTAGAAAGAGCTGTAGCTATTATTCAATCTTATGTATTTGCTGTTCTAAGAACTTTATACTCTAGAGAAGTAAACTAATGCATTCCCATAAAAATCACCCATTTCACTTAGTTGATGTAAGGCCTTGACCTTTAATAGGAGCTCTTGGAGCTATAATTACTATAATTGGTATTATCAAATGATTCCATATATTTACTAACAATCTATTTTTATTAGGTAATATAATTACATTATTAGTTATATACCAATGATGGCGAGATATCTCTCGAGAAGGAACCTACCAAGGTTTACATACCTTTACCGTAACAATAGGTTTACGATGAGGAATAATTTTATTTATTACTTCGGAAGTATTTTTTTTTATATCATTCTTTTGAGGGTTTTTCCATAGAAGATTAGCTCCTACAATTGAATTAGGAATACTGTGACCTCCTAAAGGTATTGAAACCTTTAACCCAATACAAATTCCATTATTAAATACATTAATTTTATTAAGATCTGGTTTAACTGTTACATGAGCTCATCATAGCTTAATAGAAAATAATTATAAACAAACTACTCAAGGATTAACTTTAACAGTAATTTTAGGTATTTACTTTAGAATTCTCCAAGGGTATGAATATATTGAAGCTCCTTTTACAATTGCAGATGCTATTTATGGATCTTCTTTTTTTATAGCAACAGGATTTCATGGAATTCATGTTATTATTGGTACAACTTTTCTTCTTGTTTGCTTAATTCGACATTTAAATAACCACTTTTCTTCAATTCATCACTTTGGATTTGAAGCTGCTGCCTGATACTGACATTTTGTAGATGTTGTTTGACTATTCTTATATATTTCAATCTATTGATGAGGTAGATAATTTATATAATATAAATATTATATTTGACTTCCAATCAGAAAATCTAAATTTTTTTAGTATAAATAATTTATATAATAATAGTTACTACTTTTGTTATCTTTTTAATTTCAAGAATTGTAATATTATTAGCAAGAATTCTTTCAAAAAAAACTTTTATAGATCGTGAAAAAAGAAGACCATTTGAATGTGGGTTTGATCCTAAAAGTTCAGCTCGAATACCCTTTTCATTACAATTTTTTTTAATTGCTGTTATTTTTTTAATTTTTGACGTAGAAATTACATTATTAATTCCTTTTATTTTAATTTTGAAAATTTCTTCAATTAAAATTTACTTTATAACCTTAACTTTTTTTATCTTAGTATTATTATTAGGATTATATCATGAGTGAAACCAAGGAGCATTAAACTGAACTATTTAAAATAATTATGTCAAGGGTAATAGTTAATTATAACATTTAATTTGCATTTAAAAAGTATTGATCAATCAATTTACCTTAATTTTTTTTTAATAATAAATAAGAAACAAAACTTTGTATTTAGTTTCGACCTAAAATTCTGATGTTAAATCATCCTTATTTTTAATTGAAACCAAAATAGCGGTAAATCACTGTTAATGATTAAATTGAGTTACTTAACTCCAATTAAAGAAATAAGATAATTCAAAAATAAGCTTCTAACTTAATTTTTTAGCGATGAAATTTCGTTATTATTTCTATTTATATAGTTTAATAAAACATTACATTTTCATTGTAAAATTAAGGATACTTTTCTTTATAAATACTTAAAAATAATTCTATTTCCTTAATATCTTCAATATTATGCTCTAGTATAAGCTATTTAAGTATAAAAACAGTAAGATTAAAATTAAACCATATAAAACAACTAATAAAAAAAAAATCTTTAAATTATGTATATAAATAAATTGAGTTCATAAAGATATAGTCTTTAAATTTAAAAAAATTTTTTGACTGCCAAAATATTCAGATCAACCTTGATCAATACTTAAATAATACTTTTTTCCTAAATTAGTTATAAAATAATTAACCCCAAATGTTGATAAAATAGGTATATTTCATATAGTAGAAAAAAATAAACTATATTCTAATAAATACAAAGATTTTAATTTATAATTTAAAGAAAAATATGAAAATTCTAATCCTAATCATATTCCAAATAATGTAACTAATAAAGCTATTATTTTTATTACAAAAGGCAAACAAATAAAGTAAGGAGTTGATAATATTGTTCATATTAATATTCTTCCTCCTATAATAACTAAAAAAATTAAACCTCCTATTCTTTTTAATATAATTTTACCTCTATCTTCTAATCTATGTAAAGATAAAAAATTAAAATCCCCTAATATAGAATAATAAGTTAAACGAAACCTGTACCTAACTGTTAACCCTGTAGATAAAAAAAAAATAATATAAATATAAGAATTTAAATAATTTATAGATAAAATTTCTAAAATTAAATCTTTTGAATAAAATCCAGCTAAAAAAGGAAAACCACATAAAGATAAATTAGCAACATTAAAAATACAACTCGTCAAAGGTATTTGAATTGATAAACTCCCTATGTAACGAATATCTTGACAATTTCTTAAACTATGAATAATACTTCCTGCGCATATAAATAAAGTTGCCTTAAATAAAGCATGTCTTAATAAATGAAAAAATCTCAACTTATACTCCCCTAAAGCTAAAATCCTTATTATTAACCCTAGTTGTCTTAATGTAGAAAGTGCAATGATTTTTTTTAAATCAAACTCAAAATTAGCTCCTAACCCAGCTATAAACATAGTTATTGTGCCAATAAATATTAAGAAATATATTATATTAAAATTTAAAGCATAGTTAAAACGAATTAATAAATAAATTCCTGCGGTGACTAATGTTGAAGAATGAACTAAAGAAGAAACAGGAGTTGGAGCAGCTATAGCTGCTGGTAACCATGATGAAAAAGGAATTTGAGCCCTTTTTGTTATAGCAGCTAAAATTACTAATCATATAATTAATTGTATTGATAAATCAAACTTTATAAATTGTAAATAAAAAATATAATTTCATCTTCCATAATTTATTATTCAAGCAATTCCTATTAATAAAGCTACATCTCCAATACGATTTGTTAAAGCAGTTAACATCCCAGCATTATAAGATTTAATATTTTGATAATAAATAACTAAGCAATAAGAAACTAATCCTAAACCATCTCAACCTAACAAAATTCTAATTAAATTAGGCCTAATAATTAATAGTATCATTGACAATACAAATATTACAACTAAAATAATAAACCGTTCTAATTTTAAATCACCTAATATATACTCCTGTCTATAATTAATCACTATAGATGAAATGTATAATACAAATCTTATAAATAATAAAGATATCCAATCAAATAATATAACTATTTCCACAGTTGTTGAATTAATTATTAATAATTTATACTCAATAATATAAACTAACTCGTTAATTATAAAATATAACCTTAATAAAAATAAACTAATACTTAAAACTAAAAAACTAAAAAAGTAAATTAAACAAATTGAAATTATCTAAAGTAATATAATAATTACATCTCTGATTCCACAAATCAATATTTTGTATAAACTATTTAAATATAATCATATAAAAAATATTTCACTTTTTAAAATTAAAATATTTAAAGGTAACCAATGTAATATCAATAGTAAAAATTCACGAAAATTACCATTAAAAAAAGAATATAAACCTGAATAAATTATCCCATGTTGAGTATAAGCATATAAATATAATGAATAAACTGCACTAAAAAAAGAGATAAATATTAATATTAATATAGTTAATCTTCTTCAACTAATTAATCTATTAATTAATATAATTTCACCTAATAAATTAAAAGATGGAGGAGCCGCTATATTTGATGAACATAATAAAAATCACCATAAAGATAAACTTGGCATTAGCCTAATTATTCCTTTATTTAAAAATAAACTTCGTCTGCCTAATCGTTCATAGCAAATATTGGCTAAACAAAATAACCCAGATGAGCATAACCCATGAGCTAATATTATTACTAATCTTCCGTATATTCCTCATAAATTTAATGTTATTAAACCTCTTAAAACTAACCCTATATGAGAAACTGAAGAATAAGCAATTAAAGATTTTATATCACTTTGACGTAAACAAATTAATGAAACAAAAATACCACCTACTAAAGAAATTGAAATAAAAATATAATTAAACCAATTTCCTATATAAGAAAAAATTACTAAAACCCGTATTAATCCGTACCCTCCTAATTTTAATATAACACCTGCTAAAATTATTGACCCCGAAACCGGAGCTTCAACATGTGCCTTTGGTAATCATAAATGAACAAAATATATTGGTATTTTTACAAGAAATACAAAATTTATGAAAAAAAATAAAATTATTCTATTTAAATTAACTTGTAATAAAAATAAATTTAATGAATAATTATAATTGTAATATATAAATATAAAAATTATTATTGGTAACGAACCTAATAATGTATAAAAAAATAAATAAGTTCCAGCTTGAATACGCTCAGGTTGATAACCTCAACCAATAATTAAAATTAATGTAGGAATTAATCTTATTTCAAAAAATATATAAAATACAAATATATTTATTGTAGAAAAAGTAATAAATAACGCTAATAGTAATAATAAAATTAATAATAAAAATAATTGCTCATAATTCTTATAATTAAAGACCTTAGCTCTAGCTAAAATTATTAAAGAACAAATTCAAAATCTTAATAAAATTATTGTATACCTAAGTAAATCACATATTAAAAAATATGAAATTCTTTCAACTTGAAAATTAAATTTTATTTTTATTATAAAAATAAAACTAAAAATAAAATATATATATTGATTAAGTCAATAACTATTCTTTAAAAAACTTAAAGGAATCATAAAAACTAAAGATAAAACTACTCTTATCATAAAATTCTAAATGTTTGAAAATAATCATTCCCATGTGTACGAATTAAAGAAACTAAAATTGCTAATCCTAACGCTCCTTCACAAACTCTTATAGTTAAAAAAATTAAACAAAAGTAATACTCAAAATTAAAATAACTTAGATAAATAAATAAATTAAAATATAAAGATAAAACAATAAACTCTAAACTTAATAATATTAATAATAAATGCTTTCGTTTTATACAAAAAACTAATAGCCCAGAAAAATATATAATAAATGAAAATATTACCATTAAAATTAGTTTTAATAATTTAATAAAAATATTGGTCTTGTAAACCAAAAATAAGATTTTATCTTTTAAAACTTCAGAGAAGGAAATTCCTTCCATCATTAATTTCCAAAATTAAAATTTTTATAAACTATTCTCTGATATTTTAATATTAATTAATTTAACTTTAACACTCTTATTTTTATTCTTAAACCATCCTATAACAATAGGATTAGTCCTTCTATTACAAACTATGTTAATTTCTTTAATCACCGGACTTCTTAATAGAAATTTTTGATTTTCTTATATTTTATTTTTAATTATAATTGGTGGTTTATTAGTGTTATTTATCTATATAACAAGAATTGCTTCAAATGAAATATTTTCATATTCAAGAAAAATATTTATTATATTTTTGATTTTTTTTATAATAAGACTAATTATAATTATAATTATAGACCCCTATTTTATTAATATAAATTTTATTTATAATGAATCATGAATTAATACAACTAATATAAATCTTAGATTAATTAAATATTTTAACTATCCATCAACTGTAATGATTTTTTTTATAGTTATTTATTTATTTATTACATTAATTGCAGTTGTTAAAATTACTAAAATTGAATACGGCCCTTTACGACAAAAATTTTAATGAAAACACCTTTCCGATTAAAATCTCCTATATTAAAAATTATTAATAATTCTTTAATTGATTTACCTTCACCGAGTAATATTTCAGCTTGATGAAATTTTGGATCTCTATTAGGTTTATGTTTAGGAATTCAAATCATTACAGGAATCTTTTTAGCTATACACTATACAGCCAATATTAATTTAGCATTTAATAGCGTTGCCCATATTTGCCGTGATGTAAATTATGGATGATTAATTCGAACTCTTCATGCTAATGGAGCATCATTTTTTTTTATTTGCTTATATTCACATGTAGGACGTGGAATCTATTACGGATCTTACTATTTTACAATAACATGACTAATTGGAGTAATTATTTTATTTTTAGTAATAGCTACAGCTTTCCTAGGTTATGTTCTACCATGAGGACAAATATCATTTTGAGGAGCTACAGTAATTACGAATTTATTATCAGCAATTCCTTATTTAGGAATAGAAATTGTTCAATGATTATGAGGAGGCTTTGCGGTAGATAACGCAACATTAACTCGTTTTTTTACTTTACATTTTTTATTACCATTTATTGTAGCTGCTCTTGTTATAATTCATCTTCTATTTTTACATCAAACAGGATCTAATAACCCATTAGGAGTAAATAGAAATATTGATAAAATTCCATTCCATCCTTATTTTTCTTTTAAAGATTTATTTGGATTTATTATTATAATAATACTTTTAACATTACTAACATTAATTAATCCTTACCTTTTAGGAGACCCTGATAACTTTATTCCTGCTAATCCTTTAGTTACTCCTATCCATATTCAACCAGAATGATATTTTCTTTTTGCATACGCTATTCTTCGATCTATTCCTAATAAATTAGGAGGAGTAATTGCTTTAGTTTTATCTATTGCAATTTTAATAATTATACCATTTACTAACAAAAAAATACTTCAAAGTACTTCATTTTATCCAATTAATAAAATTTTATTTTGAATACTAGTAGTAATCCTGATTCTATTAACATGAATTGGAGCCCGTCCTGTTGAAGATCCTTATATTATTACTGGGCAACTATTAACAGTTATTTATTTTTCTTATTATGTTATTGCTCCTTTAACAGCAAAAATTTGAGATAAAATTATATTTAATTAGTTATTGAACTTGAAAAGTGTATATTTTGAAAATATAAAATAGAAGTAGGAATCTTCTAATAACTTTTTATTACTAAATTTTATTCACTAAATCAATAAGACTAAAATTATTAATTTTAGTCCTATAAATAAAAATAAAAAGTTTAAAGAAACTCTTAAAAACCTCTTTCAAGCTAAATATATTAACTTATCATACCGAAACCGAGGTAAAGTCCCACGTACCCAAATTCAAAAAAAAGATATAAATCCTAATTTAAAAAAAAATATAATACTCAAAAAATTACCCCCTAAAAATAATATAACACACATTATTCTCATGAATAAAATTCTAGCATACTCAGCTAAAAAAATTAATGCAAAGCCTCCTCTTCTATACTCAACATTAAATCCTGAAACTAATTCCGATTCTCCTTCAGCAAAATCAAAAGGTGTTCGATTAGTTTCAGCTAATCTAGAAACAACCCAAATTATTGACAATGGAAAAAATAAAAAAATAAATCATAAATTAATTTGATAAAATATTAAATCTATAATATTTAACCTTAAAATCAGAAATAAAAATGATAACAAAATTAATGATAGCCTTACTTCGTAAGAAATAGTTTGAGCTACTGCTCGTAATCCTCCTAGCAAAGAATAATTAGAATTTGAAGATCAGCCTGAAATTATAATAGTATAAACTCTAAGGCTAGAAACACATAAAAAAAATAATATACCAAAATTAAAAGAATATAAAACTCTAAAAAATGGTATACATAATCATAATAATAAAGAGAAAAATAAATTTAAAACAGGTGAAAAATAATAAAAATTAAAATTTGATATTAAAGGATATGCACTTTCCTTAGAAAATAATTTAATAGCATCACTAAAAGGCTGTAATAATCCTATAAATCCTAACTTATTAGGCCCTTTACGAATTTGAATATAACCTAAAACTTTACGTTCTAACAAAACTATAAAAGCCACTCCAACTAAAACACAAACTACTAAAATTAACCTTCTAATTATTATTAAAATTAAATCTACTCATAACAAGTATTATTTGTAATATAATTTACATAATTAAATTCTAAATTTAATGCACTAATCTGCCAAAATAACAATTAATTAATAATAATCATAATAAAATAAAATTTTACTAATATTTGGTCCTTTCGTACTAAAATATTAAAATTTTTTAAAGATAGAAACCAACCTGGCTCACACCGGTTTAAACTCAGATCATGTAAAATTTTAAAGGTCGAACAGACCTAAATTTTTTAGCTTCTACACCAAAATTAAATTTTAATCCAACATCGAGGTCGCAAACTCCTTTATCGATTTGAACTCTTCAAAGAAATTACGCTGTTATCCCTAAGGTAATTTAATCTTATAATCATTTTAATGGATCAATAATTCATAAATAAATGTTATATTAAAAAAAAAGTTTATTAAATTTTTTAATCACCCCAATTAAATATATTATTTTAAAAAAATATAACTAATTATATTCTAAAAATATTATTTTTAAAAAATATATAAAACTCTATAGGGTCTTCTCGTCTTTTAAATAAATTTAAGCTTTTTAACTTAAAAATAAAATTCTAAAAAATTTATACAGAGACAGTTATTTTCTCGTCCAACCATTCATTCCAGTTTCTAATTAAGAAACTAATGATTATGCTACCTTTGCACAGTCAGAATACTGCGGCCATTAAAATACTCATTGGGCAGGTTAGACTTTAAATTAAAATCAAAAAGACATGTTTTTAATAAACAGGCGAAAAATAAATTTGCCGAATTCCTTTATATAACATAAAATTAAAAACTATTATTTACATTAAATTATACTAATTTTATCATAATTCCTTAAATTTATAAGTTAAACTTAATATTTAAATAAAAAAATTAAAATTAATATAAATTTTTATTTAAAAATAAATTAATTATAACAAACTAAATGATGAAAATTTCTAATTCTACAATTTTATAAAATTTTATTAATTTATAATAATCTATTATTTAGCTTATCCCAAATAATATAATTTATATAAAATTTTTATTTAAAAATTAAATAAAAATATTAATATAAATAAAATTAAATTTTTTTCTTTAAAAACTAGATATATTTAAAAACGACTAACGTTTCATTACTAATTATTTATTATAAATATTTATTTAACAATAAAATATATAAATAATTAACTCTTTTAAAATCGAGAAAAATAATTCTATATTTTTTAATTAATAAACCCTGATACACAAGGTACAAAAATTGAATTTTTCTTATAAAATTTTTTTAAAATTCTACTACTATACTAATTAACTATAATTATATTAATTTTTTCTAACTTATTAATAAAACTAAAAAATATTTTATTTATATTAATAAAAAAATAATTTATAAAAATATCAAATTAAACTGATTTTCACAATTAACTTTTTAATGTAAATAAAATACTTTTTAACAAGCTCTAATTTGTTATACCTAAATACACTTTCCAGTACATTTACTATGTTACGACTTATCTCAACTTAAATGAGAGCGACGGGCGATATGTGCATATTTTAGAACTAAAATCATTTAATTAAAATTAACTAAATTACTGTCAAATCCATTTTCAATATTTTTTTAAAAAATAATATCCAAAAATACCTATTATTGTAACCCATCTCTTCTTATTTATAAACTGCACCTTGATCTGATTTATTTTTACAATAAAAATTTAGAATATTAAATTTCTATTAAAATATTCAACTACGACGATATACAAATTTCTAAAATAAGTAATTTTAATCGTGGAATATCAATTATAGGACAGGTTCCTCTGAATAGATTAAAATACCGCCAAATTTTTTAACTTTTAAGACTATAACTATTAATAATTAAACTTTTTAATATTTACATTTTTATAATAGGGTATCTAATCCTAGTTTTATTTAAAATTTAATAACTTCAAAATCTATAATTAAAATTTATTATAATTTAAAATTTCACTTAATAAATTACAATTCTTATTTAAAATTATTCAATTAATTATAAATTAATAATAATAAATTATATTATTTGTATAACCGCAACTGCTGGCACAAATTATGTTAATATTATTATAAATTTCTAATTCTAAGTTTCCTTAATAATTAAAATTAAATACTGCGAATATATTAATTTTTTGTAATCCATCTAAAATTACACTAATAATTACTAAAATTTACATGTAAATAAATTATAAACCTATTATTTAAGCTTAAATAAAACTTTTGTTCCAAATATTTTTTTGTAAACATAGGAGCAATTTCCTCCCATACCCATTAAAATTTTATAACAAAACTCATGTAAAAAATAAAATTATACCCCCATAATTTTATCTAAAAAAATCAAATTTACAAAATTTTAAAAAGTCCTTTTTTAGGATTTTCTTACTTAATATTTTTATTAATATAACCCCTGATAAATTAATAATACCCTACCCCCATAGTAGATTATTATAAATTATCTTAAATTAATAAATTTAATTTTTACCCCATAAATATATAATATAAAAAATATATTTAATTAAAATTAAAATTAAGCAACAACAAATGTAACAAAATTTAAAAATTTCTTCCCCATTTTTAGAAATTTACTTAAAAAAGTCTACACTATTTTTATTTTTATTAACAACAAAAAAAAAATTAATTAACATAGTACACTTTTTAATATATTAATAAATAATCCCCATTAATCTAATTTTTTATATTAGAAAATTTAAACTTACTCACATGTACGTATACATATATAATATAAATAAATAAATACTTTTTATTAAAAAAAAAATGAAAAAAAAATTGATTTTTTTTGAAAAAAAAATAACTAACAATCTACAAACATACAAATTTTGCCTCAGCACTTTTTAACCTTTAAATATAAAATTTCCAAATTTACCAATTTAGTTTAAAAATTTCAAAATATAAAAAAAAAAATAAATTTTAAAACCAAAAATTTAACAAATTCTTACTAATTTTTTATTAACTAGTTAAAAATATCCATAATCTAAAAAATAGCCCTTTTTACCAAAAATAATAAAATTTAGTAAAAAATAATACCCTCCAAAACGCGAAAAACACCCCCAAATTTTTTCAAATTCTCACCCTCCTCTGATTGCTTTATTTTTTAATAATATAATGAATTTTTTTCTACTTATTATACTATTATAGAAGTAAACAATATAGAGATTCAATTTAAATTCTTCTAAGTCCAATAAATTAAATAATATATAATGTTAATTCCCATAATTAAAAAATAATTTTATAAAAATTCAATACTTAATTACCTTAAATTTAAATTTTAACTAAATTTACCTAGTATTTCTTAAAAATAAATAATAAAAACTTGATAAAATTTATTAGAATTTTACTTAATTAAATTAAAAATAAGGATTTCATTAATAATTATTGACTTAATTTAAATCAACCTTAAATTTCTAAAATTAACAATAATTTAAAATTATAATAATTTCCTTATATTCAATAAAAATAATAATTAACTAAAAAATTTTATGGTATATATAGAATAAAGTAGTTTTTTTTTTTTTCATTAAAATGTATATCATAGTAATTTTAAATTAAATCAATATTTTAATTTAATTTTTAATATAAATAAAGCTATAATCTTAACTTTTAAATAAGAAATTTATAAGATATTAAATTTTCTTTCTTAATAAATATTTATTATATTAATAATAATATAAATTATTATTATTATATTATATATATATATATTAATAATATATTAAATTTATATTAATAATAATATATTTATTAATTTATCTTATTATTATATATATATATATTAATTAATTAAATATTTAATAATTAATAATATATATTAATATATGTATATATATATATAAATTATTTATTAATATATAAATAATATTAAATTGAAAATTAATATTTTTATTCTAACTTTTAATATTTTCTCTCTCTATCTCTTTCTCCCAAATTTAGATAAACCAGGAATTTATTAAATCTTAAACTATATATATGAACTTATAGATCCTTATGAAAGTTTAAATAAAAATAGTATAATAATCGTAAATGATTAATTAATAAATAATTATATTTATATATTACATAAATTTTTATAGATAATAAAGTGAAAAATCATATTTTCACCAAAAAATCCTATAATCAATATTATTCCCCCTTGTTTGAGGCAAAATAGGGTTATTAAAAATTCGTTTTTTTTTTCAAAAAAAAATCAAAAAAAAATCACCCCTAAAAAAATTCCCAATTAAAAACAAAATTTCATTTTTTTTTTGTTACTATGTTTATAATTTTTTTTTTGTAAATAAATATTTGTGCATATACCG